TATTTTTATCCATTTTATTTTGGATCGAATTTGGCGGCATGGCCAAGTGGTAAGGCGGGGGACTGCAAATCCTTTATCCCCAGTTCAAATCCGGGTGTCGCCTGATCAACCAAAGATTTTTTATTTCTTATTCCGCCGATCTAATTCGATGAATTATTGTTCCGCAAGAAGTGGAGGCGTGGACGTGTCAATACTTGATTTTTATAAACTATAGCATAGGTTTTAGAAAAGACTGTAACTTTTTTTCTTAAAATCTAAGTCTAGCTCAAATCAAATCGGCAGTAATAGGGATGAGGCAAAAACCTCAATTATTAATTTAATCATTGGTAATGATTGATTCTCACCATTTATTTCAAAATTTTTTGAAATAAATGGTGAGAATCAATTCCAGAATGGAATTAAGAACTAAGATCGGAAATCTCGATATACAATACAAAGATTCCTAAGAGGCACCCCATTTTTACTACTAGAATAAAAGATTATATAAAAGACTAGTATATCAAAATCTCTTAAACAATTTTTCATTTTAAGTAGCGTCTCGTGATTCTGTTGGGTATTAAATTAGATTGGATACAATGATGGGAAAAAAATTTAGGGCTTGTAGAAAGGCACGAAGATATTTTGTATTTAAACTCACGAAAGGCTATGAGTGCTCAGACATAGAATCAGAATAGTTGGTCGACTCTTATTCTTATAGTATAGAGTAAAGGTCAAAATTGAAAAAAAAAGAATATATGTATGTAGTAATAGTGGCAGTGGGTTCTACCAATTCTTTCATAGAAAAACAGTAAGCTTAGATCAAATAGAAAATAGAGGTATCTGATATATAGTTGTGTATAGAAAAGGCGCGTGTATCATCTTGTACTTAATACTTCCTGATTCTACCGGAAATCTTAAAATATTGAAACTTGTTGCAAATGTATTCATTGAATTGATTTGGTTCATCAATAGTCTTAAGTCAGAATCCTATTTTGACTCTGTGCCATTGATTCCACTATGATTATTAAATAATAATCGAATAATTCTTTCATAGAAATAAGGGACATAATTCACATGGATATAGTAAGTCTTGCTTGGGCTGCTTTAATGGTCGTCTTTACATTTTCTCTTTCACTTGTAGTATGGGGAAGGAGTGGACTCTAGTGCTGTGGACACTACAAATACTAAATTGAGTAATCGATTGCTCAATCGAACTGTATCAATTCTTTATTAATCGTTTTGCGAAGCCTTGCCTTAAAAGTATTCAAAATTGTACTGGAATAGAGTAATAAATCATTATCATAATTGTATTTTGCAACTCAAATCTACGCATAATAGAAGATTCTTTCCAACCGAATTTTGACTAATTTGACTAAATAGTCTATATTTTTTCTTTTAGAAAAAAAAATTCTGTTATTATGACACTATATATTTTCTTTCCACTGTAAGCGAAACGATTAGTGATTGTCCAAAGAGGTCCTACACATAATAATTAGATCTTTCTTCCGTTAGGCTATTTACATATCACACATTTCACATTTGTTTTAAACTTCTAGAAATTATACTTTTTTGACTCATCTCATGTTTTGTTTAAACATGAAAAACGGCCAGGTTCACTCTAACCCCTTTTCCAAATCCGAAGAAGTTATCATATAACTACGCGGATCATCCATTAATTGTTCAATCAATGACTTCTTGAGATGAAAAAAAAGAAATAGAATTAAAGTTTTATCTTATCTATATGTACATATACTATATACATATTGTAATTTTATCTATATGAAGCCTATATTAATATTAGTATACAATACTAGCTAGTGTGGTAGAAAGAACTATATATTATAGTTCTTTCTATCACACTAGCTTAGATACTTAATAAGCTACTTCTGTTCTGATTCCAGCTCAGCGCAATCATTTCATTTAAGACTTAGAGTTTGAATTCTTTTCTTTCATTTCTTGAATCATTGAATTGAATTGAACTGCTAAGATAATTCAAGTTTCATTCAAATTAATCATTTTGGCTAACTGTTTTTACATAGATGATAAGTAAAAAAGCAGTAGGAATTAGAATGAACAGTGCAGTAGCAATAAGTGCGAGAATATTGACTTCCATAATCTAATCTTTTTTTTTTTTTTTTTTCGCAATAACTTAACTCGGGATCTAATCCCATAGAGATGATAAATTTGATTCCTGTAAATTCAATGGGATGAATTGTATCTTGATGATACTGAATCAGATCAATATTATGAATAAAAATTTCTGATCTATCAAATAAATTTCTCGTTGAGAATTGAATAGTATAACATAGGGAGATCTTTTATCCATACAAAAAACGATTTTTGATTAGATCATAAATACCTATCATTAGGTTTTCATCCTTTTTCCACTTGTTCTTTTCTATAACCTAGCATCTTATCTTCCTTATACAATTCTTCTACTTATACATATACATAGTATTTTGTATATAGAATTATAAGGTATTATATAACCGATATTCTCTAGGACATACAGAGAGACGAATAGTATAAGTATAAGTATAAGTGCGATCTAAAAAAGGTAAGGTTAAGTCTAAAAAATCGACTATTCAAGCTTTACCTTTACTAAGAATAAGAAAAGAAAGGAGCCCTACTTGGCTTTGTTGGTCTTTTATTTTATGTTATTTTATTAGTATACTCTTTGTTTTGTTGGATTGGAGTTGGAACGTATACATCAAAAATTCAATATAAAATATAAAATTGGAATGAGAATCAAATAAATTGTTTAAAATCAGTAGTCATAATCGAGGCTAAAAAAAAATTAGATTTCGAAAAGATGTGCTTTAACCTAAAAAGTACTTTGCCGGAGAATTAAATTCTATGAAGATTAAGTTCATTGTATATCATATAATAAACAAAGCTATTTTGTGTCTGTACCCCCCCAAAAATCTGAGCACTCTATTCCATTTCATTGATCAAGAGCAGAATGATTGAAAAAAAAAAGAGTATTGGTATCTCTTAAACTTTAAATACTGAATATAGCAATAGCACCAATTGTACTAAATCTACATATATTTTTCCTTATCAATTAGTACTGGGGAAGAAAAGGAACTTCCCATATTTATCTGATGAGACATGCGAAACAAAAGAAATAATCTCCACGGTGCGAATTTGTTTGATTCCATTTTGCTCTTCGTCTTCCCTTTCGCAAAAATAGAGAAATTCATTTCTCTATTCATGAGATCCTAGTTCGGGACTGACGGGGCTCGAACCCGCAGCTTCCGCCTTGACAGGGCGGTGCTCTGACCAATTGAACTACAATCCCGGCGAGGTGTATAGCATACATATACTTAGGATTTCATAAGAATATTCTACTCGTCATGTTGAAACGTAACAGATATGCGAATGCTATATTGATATTATATCCACATAAACACGGGCTTTAGTGAGAGTGAGACAGATTATTAGTAACTAGTGATTTTTGATTTTATTGTTAAAAAAAAAAGAATCAATCTTTCAATGAGATGAAAAAAAAAGATAGAGAAAAATTTTTCTTTATTTCTCTACGAATCAGGCATTACCCTTTCTTTTCTATAGGAAAAATTAATTATATCTTACTCATGGGGCGGTGAATTCTTGGGCCGAGCTGGATTTGAACCAGCGTAGACAGTCGTCAACGAATTTACAGTCCGTCCCCATTAACCACTCGGGCATCGACCCAGGAAGAATTCTTTATATGCTTATTGATAATCCATGATCAACTTCCTTTCGTAGTATCCTACCCCCAGGGGAAGTCGAATCCCCGCTGCCTCCTTGAAAGAGAGATGTCCTGAACCGCTAGACGATGGGGGCATATTCGCCCGACCGTCATCATACTATAAATGATATTATATATAGTTTTTTGGAATTGTCAATATAATCTAATGGTATGACTAGATTCGAACAGTCTTTTTATATTCTGATTCTATAGGATTTGAATTTGAATTGAACGTTTTTTTTTTTCTTCAATTTTAACTCATTGCTTCGTTTCTTGTTCAGATAAAATATGCCTATCACTATCTCACATTAATCCAGAAAATTCAAAAACGAGAAAAATTGTACCTCTTTTCTAGGTAAATAGAATTGATTTTTCCATTATGAGTCTACTGCATATATGTATATATGCAGTAGACTCATAATGGAAAATGGCTAAGTCATGAATTGAGCAGGCCCTTTTAACTCAGTGGTAGAGTAACGCCATGGTAAGGCGTAAGTCATCGGTTCAAATCCGATAAAGGGCTTTTTTCATGAAACTCGAGTCTTTGTCTTCGTTTTTCATCGAAGAATACAGATATTTTTGATAATAAAAAAAAGGCAAACACTATTGTATTATTTATAATATAATGAGTTCTTATAATTATTATTATATTGACTAATTGAAGTTAGTGGGTGGGGGCTTCTAGCCGGTAGTGACATAGTAGTGACATAATAGTCCTCTTTATATCTTATTTTATTTAAATATTCCAGGAAACATAACATAAATATTCTAGATATCCAACCCCTATTTATTAATCACAAACCAAAATATTCCTACTTCCCTATTGTTCCCACCAAACCTACTAAAAAAAAAATAAGTGGACCTGACCCATTGAATCATGACTATATTGGCTATTCTGATATTTAAATTCGATATATATTAAATTGTAGAAAGCAGGTTTTTTATTTCCTTTTTTAGTTTTTTAGATCACAAAAGACAAGAATTTGTCGATATTTATGATTTGATTTTCTTGTTAATGGACGCTCTATAGGAATAAATCGCTATTCTTTTCCGATACATATAATATATTCTTTTCCGATACATATAATATATATATATATAATATTGAATATTGAAAAATCCATTTTTCAATATCTTTCCTTAATTTCAAAATCTGATTCCCATATTGTTTTGTTGTTTTGTTTCAGCAATGCAAATATTAAAAGATATACTCTGGAATCTAAGTTACAGGACAATTTAGGGTTCAAATGGTTATTATAGTAAAGACTAGTCGAATTGCACTCATGGA